ATGAAAATTTCTTCTCATCCGGCTCAAGTAGTTACATCAAATCAAATAAAAGAGTTCTCGCTTTCAAATTCTATAAAACCTCTAACTACTCTTTACTCAAGTTTTCAATTAAGACCAAGCAAAACAACATTTCATTGATTCTTTTTCTTTTTTATTTCGATTTTCTGAGTTCTTTATACGAAATAAAAAAGAAAAAAAAAAATGTTCAATTTTTGAGTAGTCTACTTCCCTTCGAAGGAAAAATATCTTTAATTAGTTAATTAAAAGGAATACCTTGGAATTCATAAGGGATTGACTTGTCTTTGTATTGTTCCATTCGATCTTTTAGGTCCCTACTTCACCTCGACGGTTATCCCATGATGTACTTAAAGCCTATATGCGATGGATAGACTCCTGCAACCATGACATATTTGCTTATTTGAACATAATTCTATTTTTTTTTTTCACGAGGTAGAAACTAAAAATTCCTTTTTTTTTGTATTACTAAATCGACCATAGACCAATTCCCTTTTTATTTTTTAGTATTGAATATACTCATAATTCTGAGCTTCATGTTACTCCTTCCAAGAGACATGTCAGATCCGGGGCATTCCAATTTGATTGAATGGGATGACAGTTTCGCAGTATGAATCTGTAAAATAGAAATTTGGATCAAATCACACATCGCAATATACTAATCCTTCTAATTCTTTCAGAGGCTTATCTAAAAGATTCGCGATATAACTAGGAAGACGTTTCAAATACCAAACATGTGTTACTGGGCATGCTAGTTTGATGTATCCCATTTGATACCTTCGTACTCGAGAATCAATAAATTCGACTCCGCATTGCTCACAAAATTTTGAATCTTCTTTTTGATCTCCGATTACTCGATAATTTCCACAAGCACAAATCCCGCTTTTTATAGGTCCAAAAATTCTTTCACAAAATAATCCATCTTTTTCAGGTTTATTGGTTTTGTAATGAAAAGTATAGGGTTTTGTCACCTCTCCAACTATCTCTCCATTTGGTAGGATTTTTTTGGCCCAAGCACTTATTTGTTGAGGAGAAACTAATCCAATTCGGAGTTGTTGATGTTTATACCGATCGATCATAAAAGAAATTTTCTGATTAATTCAGATTAAACTTCCTTCCTATGAATCTGGAAGTTCTTTTCAGATACAAGGAAATAATTCAGTTCCAAAGCCAAAGATCGTAGTTCTCGAACGAGCAATCGAAAAGATTCTGGAGCATCCTCAGGTTTAGGTATTGTTCCTCCAATGATCGTAGTACCAAGTACTTCTTGCCGAGCTCGAATATGATCAGACTTATAAGTAAGCATTTCTTGTAAAATATGAGCAACACCAAAGCCCTCTAGAGCCCAAACCTCCATCTCTCCCACCCGTTGTCCCCCTTGCTTGGCCCTTCCTCTAAGGGGTTGTTGTGTAACAAGTGCATAATGCCCACTGGAACGTCCGTGTATTTTATCATCAACTTGATGAATTAATTTCAAGATATAAGGCTTTCCTATTATAACGGGCTGTTCAAAAGGATTTCCTGTTCTTCCATCAAATATTCTGCTTTTTCCCGGATACTCAGGTTCAAATACCCATGGACTCGCTGTTTGCTTATTGGCTTCATATAATTCAGAAAAGACTAGTTTTCTCGAAGCCTCTTGTTCATATCTCTCATCAAAAGGGACTATTCGATAATGTCTATCTAGGAACCCCCCCGCTAACCCAAGTGAGCATTCAAATATTTGTCCTACATTCATTCGTGAGGGTACTCCCAATGGATTGAAGATCATATCAACAGGTCTGCCATCTTGCAAATAGGGCATATCTTCTCTAGGCAAAATTTTTGAAACGATACCTTTATTTCCGTGTCTTCCAGCTACTTTATCGCCTACTTTGATTTCACGTTTCTGTGAAATATATACACGAATCGTTTCTGGATTGTAACTGGAACCTCCTTTTTTTTGAATCCATCTCACATCAATAACTCGACCCCTACCACCTATAGGTAGTTTTAGACAAGTTTCTTTTGAAGTGGATACTTGAATGCCAAGTATGGCTCGTAATAATCTATCTTCGGGGGCATATGATGATTCTTTTGCCATCTGAGGCGTTAATTTACCTACTAAAATATCCCCCGTCTCCACCCAAGATCCCAGCAGTACAATTCCTTTTTTGTCTAAATTGCGGAGTAAGTGGGCTTCTAAATGTGGTATTTCATTAGTTATTTTTTCAGGTCCGTGGCTTGTGACATGAGTTTGAATTTCATATTTGCGTATGTGAAAAGAAGTATAAATATCTTCGTATACCAGACGCTCGCTAATTAGTACCGCATCTTCAGAATTGTAACCTTCCCATGGCATATAAACTACTAATACGTTTTTTCCCAAAGCAAGTTCGCCACCAACTGTAGCAGCACCGTCCGCTAAAATTTGTCCTTTTTTAATGCATTTACCCTGCGAAACCTGGGATTTTTGATGCAGACAAGTATTTTTGTTCGAACGTTG